ATGGATAGGCCTAAAAAAGGCTTCATTGCTATTCCTGAATTTGGAAAAGATAATATCTATTTTGTATGAGCAGAAACAAAAAGATGAATCAAAAGAGTTCTGCACCATGAACTTTGTACCGCGCACATCACTTAGACAGACCTCGGTAACGTAAGCAAGAGTGAAGAAATAGAATAAATAGAAAAGAAAAAGCGAAATTCCGAAATAAAAAGGGATTGAATTTTATTTGTACTGTGTCTGAAATGCATCCTGTCTATTCCTATTCTTCAACCCCTCTATACTTTTTTTAAGTTTTTTTTTTAACTTTTTTCTTTTTTTTTGATATATATATATGAAGACTTAGCACTCTTTTTGAGTGAGAGAAAGCACAATATGAACAAACAAGAAAGAAAAAAGAAACAAAAAAAAGGGAACATAATCCCACTTTAGTTCTTTACCATAACCATACATATATTTTTTACCCATCTCTAAAAATGGAGGTATATATCTATACGCTAGATGAATAAGTATGTATCATGCTCTTGACTATTAACGAATATATATCCTGATCTGTCTCGATTAATTTGTATGAATATCTATCCGATATATTATTCATGTGTCAGGAACCAGATTTGAACTGGTGACACGAGGATTTTCAGTCCTCTGCTCTACCAACTGAGCTATCCCGACCATTTCCCGTGCATTATCCTAGTAGAGTACTTGTATCTATGTCAATTAAAGGGACTAAATCTAAATAAAGTAAAGTATTAAATAAAGTAAAGTATTCAAAAATTTTATCTAATAAATGTAAGGATAATGATATGAAATGTGAATGATTCAATAATAGAGATTCCTTGCCCATATATGTTCATTTGTACAGGTATCGTATCTATCCAAATTGGGATAAGATCCAAAGATTTCTCCTCGGATCCATTTGTGAAAGAGTAGAGTGAATGAGAAAGAAAGATAGTGAATTTTGTTTGAACCACTGATGAAAAAAAGAGGATAAATAGTTAGGAAGTAAAATGGACTTTTTGTTGGGGATAGAGGGACTTGAACCCTCACGATTTCTAAAGTCGACGGATTTTCCTCTTACTATAAATTTCATTGTTGTCGGTATTGACATGTAGAACGGGACTCTCTCTTTATTCTCGTCCGATTAATCAGTTTTTCAAAAGATCTATCAAACTCTGGAATGAATGATTTGATCACTGAATATTCGATTCTTCCTTCAACTTCGATTGGAATGGATTCACAATAACTCTGAATTTTTTCTTTCATATATATATATTCGATAGATTCGGGTCGTGATTAATCGTTTGATATGTTAGTATGTATACGTACGTATTAGATATATTATATAGGGCCGTCCTTTCTGTAATTTCGATAGAGGAATTCCAGCTACCAACACAACGTAGTCAACTCCATTCGTTAGAACAGCTTCCATTGAGTCTCTGCACCTATCCTTTTTTATTCTAGTTTTATAAACCCTTGTTTTCTCAAAATAAGGATTTGGCTCAGGATTGCCCATTTTTAATTCCAGGGTTTCTCTGAATTTGGAAGTTACCACTTAGTAGGTTTCCATACCAAGGCTCAATCCAATCAAGTCCGTAGCGTCTACCAATTTCGCCATATCCCCTTTTGATTTGAGACCAAGATCCAGTTGGAATTCCACCCATCTCTTTCATTTATTTTGGAACCGTTGAATTCATTAGATAATGATTCCCATATCGAAAAAGTGTATGCTGCTATTTGATTTTTTTGGCGATCCTCTATCAGTTTATTTCTATTGGATAAACCTTGTTTCAATCAGAAATGATTCTATCATTGATGTATCCGCAATTCAATATGGATAGATATATCCCATATATATATGTTTCTCCCTCCCTTTCTTTTTTACAGTGCGATTTGGAATACTGGAACGGTCGATATTCATTCTTCTTTTTTTTTTTTTCGTCCTATCTCTTCCTTTTCCGAATGAAACCAGAAGAATGTCTCATTCTAATTTGGATTGTATCTTTATCCTTATCTTATCTTTATCTTTTCTTAGGACCGATCCGCTCGCTATACGCTATAATTATTGCTATAACTGCTTTACTTTAAGAAATAAATAAATTTTATATTAAGAAATAATTAGATTTTTTATAATCATAATTTATAATTTTCAATTTTCATTAATAATTATATATATAATTATATATACATATWCATACATATATATATATACATATTAAAAAATATAAATAGAATGTATAAATATATAAATAAAATGTATAAAATGCATAAAAAAAAAAGAATAGAATGTATAAATAATAATTAATGTAATTAGTTATAACTAATATAACTAATAATATTAGATATAACTAATATATCTAATGATATATATATAATGATATAGATATAACAATAGAACTATGAATATGAACTATATAGTTCATATTAAATTAATAGCTAATAGCCCTAAGCTAAGATCCAGCAGTTTCCTGAATTCCTATACACTATTTCTATTTGTTATACTATTTCTATTTCTGTTATGTGAGCCCGCTTAGCTCAGAGGTTAGAGCATCGCATTTGTAATGCGATGGTCATCGGTTCGATTCCGATAGCTGGCTTTTTTTTCTCTATCGATTTTTCCATGATTGATAATCTCTCCTTTTCTCAAAATGTTGGATCACCGATCTATTATGTCGTGGTAACTTGTAACTATGAATAAAAAATGGATTGGAGCAATTAGATCTCTACAGAACAAATCATAAAACGGAGCCTCAACTTCCTATATATACATATACAAAAAATCCGGATATTAATAGAATTCATTTCATTCTACTTTGTAATACTTCAGTAAATTTAGCTTTGCTTTGTTTATCCTTTAGTTCAGTCTTAATTTAAGATTTATTCTGTAAAATGAAATTTCAATAAAATAAAAAAAGGAGTCTTTATGTCTCGTTATCGAGGACCTCGTTTCAAAAAAATACGCCGTCTGGGGACTTTACCAGGACTAACTAGTAAAAGACCTAAATCCGGAAGTGATCTTAAAACCCAATTGCGTTCTGGGAAAAGATCGCAATATCGTATTCGTCTAGAAGAAAAACAGAAATTGCGTTTTCATTATGGTCTGACGGAGCGACAATTAGTTAGATATGTACATATCGCTGGAAAAGCCAAAGGGTCAACAGGTCAGGTTTTACTACAACTACTTGAAATGCGTTTGGATAACATCCTTTTTCGATTGGGTATGGCTTCGACCATTCCTGGAGCTAGGCAATTAGTTAACCATAGACATATTTTAGTTAATGGTCGTATAGTGGATATACCAAGTTATCGTTGCAAACCCCGAGATATTATTACTACGAAGGATAAACAAAGATCGAAAGCTCTGATTCAAAATTATATTGCTTCACCCCCCCCCGAGGAATTGCCAAAACATTTGACTATTGACTCATTCCAATATAAAGGATTAGTAAATCAAATAATAGATAGTAAATGGATCGGTTTGAAAATAAATGAGTTGTTAGTCGTAGAATATTATTCCCGCCAGACTTGAACCTAACGAAAATAAGAAAGAAAGATTCAGAGAATTTTGCCCTCTTTTCGACGAGGTAAATAGATCTAAGGGCCTTGATCCGCATTTTTCTCATTCACGTATTACAAATAGATCAGCAGTAGGATTTTTTTTTCTTTTTTGTTCTTTCCGATATTTGTATTTTACGTACCGCAGTAATGTAATTAGGAATAGAGAATTTCTGAAATAGAGAATTTCTATCAAATAAAAGTCTTATTGCTGGAATAATGGTATCGGTTGTTATTTGATTTGATACATTGTGGTCGGTCACGTTGGTGAATTAACAGAAACGGAAAGAGAGGGATTCGAACCCTCGGTAAACAAAAGCCTACATAGCAGTTCCAATGCTACGCCTTGAACCACTCGGCCATCTCTCCTACATAATCTTATTATTGACCAGAAACCGAGTGAATAGCGAGTCATTCATATTATTGCAGTACAGGTATGACCGATCAATGGTTCCATAGGAATAATTCCTTTCAAATTTCCTATTTCTCAACACCAACTTCTCTCATCAGCTACCCCATGGATCGTCATGTAAACAAAACGGATGGTTACTCTACTCTATTTTATCATGGAATAATTATTCTTTTTCCTCTTTGGATCATAACCAAATCAAAACTTCTCGAGTTATCAAAATCCGTAGTAAAAGAAAGTCCTTGGTTATTCAACTTAGATGAAATCTTAGATGAAATAGTAATAGTTCCGTTCATTGGTATACTATGAAATTGTAATGAAATCCAATCTGATTCAAATATTTCATATCTCTCCTTGTCCAAACAAAATGGGACAATTTGAGCGGAAGGTCCACATTTTTAGAATTAGTCTGTTTTATGTTATTTCGTATTGTACAATTCCTTTGTTTGTGGGATCATTTTCCCCGAAGGGTAATGAAAAGAATTCTAATTATAGATTATAGAAAGGATTGCTAATTATGCCTAGATCTCGGATAAATGTAAATTTTATTGATAAGACCTCTTCAATTGTAGCCAATATTCTATTACGAATAATTCCGACAACTTCAGGAGAAAAAAAGGCATTTACCTATTACAGAGATGGTGCGATTTGATTCTTTTTTCTTCTTTTTTTAGACTTCAGTATTATGAGAAAGATATGTGATTCGGGATAGAAAGAACCAAATTATTGAAATAAACCTACGCTTGGTGAAGGTGAGTTTGAAGATAGAACAATTCCTTCTGTCGTGTATCCTCGATTGATGCAGCCTCGGATGCTTCAATTGTTAATTTGAGTATTGAGCGAAAGGTTACACCTATGGGTTCTATATTGTAGGTCAATCCTATTCCACTAGTACCAATAGGCAGCATAGGGGAAGAAGCACTACACCAAGGAATCAACAATACGAAAACTTTGTTATAAATTTCCCTTTTCCTTATTGGTATCGGGACTAACAAGAATGGTTGGGACAACAAACATCCATCTCGTTCGTACTTTGGATACC